CCGATCTTATTACTAAAGAGCCAACACGAATAATTAGAACCTGACCCGCTTTGAGGGGTGGTCCATTTTTGGATATACATACATTTTCACAAATAAACTGTCCAAGGTTAATTATTGTCGCTCTCTCTTCACAATAAGAGTACTGGAGAAAAAACCAATTCAAATTTAATGGATTCAAAATGATGTGACTTCCTAGATTGGGATTATAAATTATCCCAGTTTCGTCCATTAAATAATATTTAAGTCCTTGGAAAGTCTGTTTTAAATTGTCAAGTAGCAAATACTTTTTTACAAAGATCTGATTATGAGTTATTAAATGATAAGAAGCAAAATTCAAAAATTTAGTCACAATCCCTAAAGGACCCAATGAATTTCGAATTGAAATTAGGGGATCCCTTTTTATTGATTCTTTTGTCACACTGTCATTATATTTAACACCGTTGAATGGACCCCTTCGAGAACAATTAGATGATGACAAAATGATCAAAGGTTGGGATTCCTTATTTCGATTTACCAATGCACGAATAGTTCCTTGATGTTGGGTAAATGCTTGTTGAATCCTTGCCTTGGAATAAAACGAAAACGGATTGAGGTTGGCGCGATCTGATCCATTATCCGGGATCCATATTAATCCTGACCCCCCCCGATCATTTCTTTTTCTGGTATACGAAATAGGGGACTTCACTAAGTCCATTCTTATGAAATAGCGAATCAGATTGTTTACCTTTACTTCAACAAAAGAAGCATGAACCTCCTCTATAGAGGAACCTTTTTTATCGTGGTTCCAATTCAATACTAAACAAGTTCGAACTAATTGAATACTTGTGTAATAAATCCCTCGAATAGGTTTTCCGTTCCCATAAAGGATATAATTGACAACTCGAAGTTGCACATTATCCCTTTCCTGCAACAGGTCGTGGGGAAAAAGGGTTGCTAAATTTATCCCGTCCGCTATTTCATATGTGACTACGGGTCGAACAAAAAAAAAACACTTTTTCTTTATAGGTGTGATCCGTTGGACATAGATCCAATTTTTCGGTTTTTTTGACTCCTCGGCATTTTTCTTTCCTTTTCCCGGTGGTATTAAGATGCCGCTATGCCAAGATATCTTATCTGTCTCTCCAGGAAAATGGATATCTCCAGAAAATATTTTCAGTTCAATCCTTTTTTTTTTCCTCTCTACTCGGACTAATCCCCCTACACGGCTTCTTATATTTAAGGTGATTCGTGTATCGACTCCAATAATACTATTATTCCGTACCATTATGGAAGACGATCCGGATAAGATATGCACTTCCTCAGGAATGAAAAAAAAGCGATCCACTTTCTTTTGGTATTTTTGCCTAAATTCTTTTGCTCTTCGATACTCAATAAAATCCTCCTTCTTTACAATAGACGGTATCTCTAGAGTCTCATATTTAGTAATTCCCGAACTGTTTCTTCTGTATCGGGGATCATCGAAATAAGCAAGAATACTGTTTCTACGGAAAATACCATTTATGGGTATTTCAATCGAGATACCTGAACGGGGTATTCGTTCTTTATCTCGTTCTTGATTAGATTGAAATGGAATTATTAATCTATTTCTTCGCCTCTTTGCCAATAAATCAGAATTCTCGTGGAGAATGGGAGGATATATGAAATTACAATGACCGTTGCATATGATTCGATCAGGCCCTGAATAATAAAAAAACCCCCGCCCACTTGTACCAGAAGACTCCAAATTAAAAAATTTCTGTTTAACTTGATTATTAGTCACTGAGAGGCTAGGCATATATCTTCGTCCAGCAAAAAGAGAATGAACATTCGTTTGATCTTGATCCTTGCCGAGCGAAAAAGGAACTATACTGGATCTGCACAACCCCCCCGACAATATCCACAAATGACTTGTTTTTGGTAAAAGATGAACATTACCATATGTATATTCGGGTGCATGATAGACATCGGTACTCCAATGCATTTCCCCTTCTAAGTCAGAATAAATATGTTTTCGAACCCTCTCTTTAAAATTAAAGGTGGATGTTCCCGCGCGAATCTCGGCAATTACTTGTTCTGATTCTACATATTGATCGTTTTGAACTAAAAGAAAACTTTTTGGTGGAATATTCACATTATGTATAATATCCTGACTCTCAATAGTTACAAACAGGTCTATATAACATAGAAAAGCAGGATGTCCATGACGTGTACGTGTGGGATGAACCAAATCTTCATTGAATTTTATTTTTCCATTAGAAGGAGCTCGTACATGTTCTGCAGTACCGCCTGTGAAGACCCCACCGGTATGAAAAGTTCTTAATGTTAGCTGGGTCCCCGGTTCCCCAATAGATTGACCCGCAATAATACCTACTGCTTCTCCCAATTCGACCAGATCACCATGAGTGGAACTCCGACCATAACATAATCGGCAGATCCAAGATGTACTCCTGCAAGTAAAAGGGGTTCTAATATATATTGGTTGTGCTCGGAAAGTTATGAATCGGTTGACAAGTCCAATACC